TGATTCTTTATTAGACCATGATATTTGATTCGCCAAATACATCATTATTGTATATTCTTTCATATGTATAGCGCAACCTAATACTTCTTTTTCAAGTTTTGAATCTTTGACTTTTTATAAATCCAAATATTTCATATTAAAATATTAATAAAATCACTCTTGACAGTAATATATGTTGTATATGTAAATCCTAGATATGACAATATGCGGAATTCATCCATGAAAATGAAAAACAAGAGGGGGGGGTTGCTAAAGGGATGAATAAATGGGACGCATAACCGGATATGCTAAAATGAAAATACGAAAAAAAAAGGCTAATGAGATCGAAATAATGAATCATAACTAAAGTTCCGTTTAGAATTCGCTAGATAAAAGATAAAACAAAGGCTTGCCTATTCTATTATGATAAATAAATCAAAGACTTTCCGCAAAAAAATTTTTTATTCATATATATTTTTTTTTTAACTAGGTTTCAGTTAGTTGAGCTTGAAAATGACTATTCCTTCATTGAATAAGTAAAAAATTGAATTCCACATCCGCTTGGGTGGTACCAACGAAATCGAGCGCTTACTCCCATTTTTTATTTTTTATTGAATTAACCGATGAATTTGCTATCGAAGATTTTTTCTTTATTCGAAAAATTTCGCAACAAAATTTAACATATTTTTTTATTATGAGAACAAATCCTACTACTTCGGATCCAGAGGTTTCGATACGTGAAAAAAAAAACCTGGGACGTATCGCTCAAATCATTGGTCCGGTACTGGATGTAGCCTTTCCCCCGGGCAAAATGCCTAATATTTACAATGCTCTGGTGGTTAAGGGTCGAGATACTCTTGGTCAAGAAATTAATGTGACTTGTGAAGTACAGCAATTATTAGGAAATAATCGAGTTAGAGCTGTAGCTATGAGTGCGACAGAGGGTTTAAAGAGAGGAATGGACGTGGTTGATATGGGAAATCCTCTAAGTGTTCCAGTCGGCGGAGCGACTCTAGGACGAATTTTCAACGTGCTTGGGGAACCCGTTGATAATTTAGGTCCTGTCGATACTCGCACAACATCTCCTATCCATAAATCCGCGCCTGCTTTTATACAATTAGATACAAAATTATCAATTTTTGAAACAGGAATTAAAGTAGTAGATCTTTTGGCCCCTTATCGTCGTGGGGGAAAAATTGGACTATTCGGTGGGGCTGGCGTGGGTAAAACAGTACTAATTATGGAATTGATCAACAACATTGCTAAAGCTCATGGTGGTGTATCCGTATTTGGTGGAGTAGGCGAACGGACTCGTGAAGGAAATGATCTTTACATGGAAATGAAAGAATCTGGAGTCATTAATGAACAAAATCTTGCGGAATCCAAAGTGGCCCTAGTCTATGGTCAGATGAATGAACCACCAGGAGCTCGTATGAGAGTTGGTCTGACTGCCTTAACTATGGCAGAATATTTCCGAGATGTTAATGAGCAAGACGTACTTCTATTTATCGACAATATCTTCCGTTTCGTACAAGCAGGATCCGAGGTATCCGCCTTATTGGGTAGAATGCCTTCTGCTGTGGGTTATCAACCCACCCTTAGTACCGAAATGGGTACTTTACAAGAAAGAATTACTTCTACAAAAAAGGGGTCCATAACCTCTATTCAAGCAGTTTATGTACCTGCAGATGATTTGACTGACCCCGCTCCTGCCACCACATTTGCACATTTAGATGCGACTACCGTACTATCAAGAGGATTAGCTGCCAAAGGTATCTATCCAGCGGTAGATCCTTTAGATTCAACGTCAACTATGCTACAACCTCGAATCGTTGGCGAGGAACATTATGAAACTGCGCAACAAGTAAAGCAAACTTTACAACGTTACAAGGAGCTTCAGGACATTATAGCTATCCTGGGGTTGGACGAATTATCCGAAGAGGATCGCTTAACCGTAGCAAGAGCACGAAAAATTGAGCGTTTCTTATCACAACCCTTTTTCGTAGCAGAAGTATTTACAGGTTCTCCGGGAAAATATGTTGGTCTAGCGGAAACAATTAGAGGGTTTAAATTGATCCTTTCCGGAGAATTTGATTCTCTTCCTGAACAGGCCTTTTACTTAGTGGGTAACATCGATGAAGCTACTGCGAAGGCTACAAACTTAGAAATGGAGAGTAAATTGAAGAAATGACCTTAAATCTTTGTGTACTGACTCCGAATCGAATTGTTTGGGATTCAGAAGTAAAAGAAATCATTTTATCTACTAATAGTGGACAAATTGGTGTATTACCGAACCACGCGCCGATTGCCACAGCTGTTGATATAGGTATTTTGAAAATACGCCTTACTAACCAATGGTTAACGATGGCTCTGATGGGCGGTTTTGCTAGAATAGGCAATAATGAAATCACTATTTTAGTAAATGATGCAGAGAAGAATAGTGACATTGATCCACAAGAAGCTCAGCAAACTCTTGAAATAGCAGAAGCTAACTTGAGAAAAGCTGAAGGTAAGAGACAGACAATTGAGGCTAATCTAGCTCTCAGACGAGCTCGGACACGAGTCGAGGCTCTCAATACAATTTGATTTTGTAACTAGCTGACGTGTAAAAAAAAAAAAAAAAGAATGTATAAAAAAAATAGGATCGAAAAGCGAGAAAAACAATAAAAGAAAAAAAGCTGGTTACAAAAACTTATTAGACACCATTGATCATGGTGTCTAATAAGTTATACCTACTATTGGATTTGAACCAATGACTTCTGCCGTATGAAAGCAATACTCTAACCACTGAGTTAAGTAGGTTATTTATCATCGTAAAGAGAAGGAAAGGGGATACCTATCACATCGATAGGATTATAAATCCAATATTATTTCTAAGCAATACCAATAAACAACGAGATCAAAGAGATATAATGTTCAATCATGTAATATTAATCTTGACAAGAAATTATCTACATGATAAGATAAAATGTGTATCACAAACACAAGGGCTATAGCTCAGTTAGGTAGAGCACCTCGTTTACACGTGCGCCAAAGTTTTTCAGAGGAGTCCATCACGCAATCAAACTAATGGATTGATCTTATTAAGAAATCGATGTCTTACTCCATGACTTTTTTTTAGGAAAAAAGAGGAGAACAACAGCCTGACATTAGGTCCTATTAAAGTACCCCGTTAGGTAGGGAATGAATAGAACCCATCATTGATTTGAGATATTGATAGGGTGAATACCCAGTCTACTCAATGCTAGGTAGAATGAGTATAAGGAACTCAAAAATAATCTTTTCGTCCTATGAACCTTAAGGTGTATCAAGTTTCATGTTTGATTTTTTAATCAGGATGTTAGAGACTATATTTAACTTAAGTTGATCTAGACCAAAAGCAAACCTACGTCAAGAGAACCCTTTTTTGAAACACTTTGGTAGTTCTTCTGTATTGTATTAGAATTTAAAAATAATCAATCAGAGTACTTGGAACCATTTCTTATCTTTTTTTTTAAGAAAAAATATGGTAGACTAACTGATCCAAAGATCAGTTAATGAAAGAGCCCAATGCAAAAAAAATGCATGTTGGGTCTTTGAAAGAGTTCGAATCATTTTGATAATAATAAGTTCGAACTCTTTTACCGAGCAGGTCTACGGTTCGAGTCCGTATAGCCCTAACTAAGAAATTCATTCTAATAAATCACATTAAAATCAAAATAATTGGATAATTTTTTTTACTTTTTATTGTATTCTTTATTTATAACAGGTTACTTTTAATTGCTCGGTTGATAAAAAAAATTTCCATACCAAAAACCATAAGTCCTGGGGATCCTTCAGAATAAAACGGAAAATGAAATTTTATTTCAATGGAGCCAACCACTATCTATCGATATATCTAGATAGATACTTATTTCTAATTTTTATAATTTAGAATCAACTTTTTTCTTCATTAATTTTCATAGTTGTAATTTTTTTATATGAATTTTCCTCGTTCACTAGCTACAATCAAAAAGTTCCTAAGACTTTCTTTTTTTGTATCCCCACTCAATCTTGGTTACTTTTTTTATGACACGGCCTTGTTTAAAAATAAAAACAGAAATCTAATTAAATTCAACCAAAATTAAATCTATCTAATACTAAGTAAGATGAGTATGGTAAAGTCTTACTGGATTTTTTGATACGTCATCATTTTAAAAACGAAGATATTTTTCGAAAATGTTTTTTTAAACAGAAATAAAAAAAAAATTACTAGTTATTAATCAGATTAATATTAATATTATTAATATTAGAAACTATTAGTCATAGAAACATGGAACTATTAAGTAATAAGTAAGTAATAAGTGTACTGAAAATACGAAATCAATAAATCTTAAAATGAGACGTCTACCACAGCAACCAAACGAAAATAAATAATTCGATTAACCTTAATTTTTTTTTGACTCAAGAGTTCTATATCCCTTGCCCAATCCACTCCGATTGGAATTGACTAAGCGGGTATTTTTTCCACATTCATAGGAGTTCGTCTATGTTTCTGCTTTACGAATATGATATTTTCTGGGCATTTTTACTAATATCAAGTGCTATTCCTGTTTTGGCATTTCTAATTTCCGGAGTTTTATCTCCAATTAGGAAGGGGCCGGAGAAACTTTCTAGTTATGAATCAGGGATAGAACCGATCGGGGATGCTTGGTTACAATTTAGAATCCGTTATTATATGTTTGCTCTAGTTTTTGTTGTTTTTGATGTTGAAACTGTTTTTCTGTATCCGTGGGCAATGAGTTTCGATGTACTGGGGGCATCCGCTTTTATAGAAGCTTTCATTTTCGTGCTTATCCTAATTCTTGGTTTAGTTTATGCATGGCGAAAAGGAGCATTGGAGTGGTCTTAGTTCAAAAAAAAAAAGTAAAAAAAACCATTGAAACAATTATGAATTCCATTAAGTTTCCCGTACTTGATCGAACAACAAAAAATTCCGTTATTTCAACTACGTTAAATGATCTTTCAAATTGGTCAAGACTTTCCAGCCTATGGCCGCTTCTTTATGGTACCAGTTGTTGTTTCATTGAATTTGCCTCATTAATAGGCTCCCGATTTGACTTTGATCGTTATGGGTTAGTACCAAGATCGAGTCCTAGACAGGCGGACCTTATTTTAACAGCAGGTACAGTAACAATGAAAATGGCTCCTTCTTTAGTGCGATTATATGAACAAATGCCTGAACCAAAGTATGTTATTGCTATGGGAGCGTGTACAATTACGGGGGGGATGTTCAGTACCGATTCTTATAGTACTGTTCGAGGAGTTGATAAGCTAATTCCTGTAGATGTCTATTTGCCGGGTTGTCCACCTAAACCAGAGGCTGTTATAGACGCTATAACAAAGCTTCGTAAGAAAATAGCTAGAGAAATCTATAAGGATCGAATTAGACCTCAACAGGGTAATCGGTGTTTTACTACCAATCACAAGTTTTTTGTTGTACGCAGTCCGCATATTGGAAATTATGATCAAGAATTACTCTATCCACCATCATCTACTTCAGAGATCTCTACTGAAAAATTTTTTAAATACAAAAGTCCAGTATCGTCCCACGAATTAGTGAATTAGGGAGGCTTTTAGAGAATCAGAAAAAAATCTTCATAAATTAGAACTCATGGTAAATGTGAAAAACTTAATTTTATATAAAAAAGGTGTGGGGGAAATAAAAAAGATGCAGGGCACTTTGTCCGTTTGGCTAGCCAAACGCGGGCTGGTTCATAGATCGTTGGGCTTCGATTATCAAGGAATAGAGACTTTACAAATAAAGCCCGAAGATTGGCATTCTATTGCTGTAATTTTATATGTATATGGTTACAATTATTTACGTTCGCAATGTGCCTATGATGTGGCACCAGGTGGCCTCTTAGCCAGCGTGTATCATCTTACGAGAATAGAATATGGTGTTAATCAAGCGGAAGAAGTCTGCATAAAAGTATTTACTCACAGGAGTAATCCTAGAATTCCATCCGTTTTCTGGGTTTGGAAAAGTACGGATTTTCAAGAACGGGAATCTTATGATATGTTAGGAATCACTTATGATAGCCATCCACGACTGAAACGGATCCTAATGCCCGAAAGTTGGATAGGGTGGCCTTTACGTAAGGATTACATTGCCCCCAATTTTTATGAAATACAAGATGCTTATTGAATGATAAAAAATGAGCCTTAGCTTCTAGAACTCCAGACCTTCACGGAATATTTGGAATTCGATTCTTTTTTAGATCAAACAAACAGAACAGTTGAGGTCTCGTTGATATTATTAGAGATAGCTTGATTGAAAGATACTTTTTTTATTTCGTAAAAGCCGAGCCAATAGGATGAACTAAACAAAAGAGTTCTGCATTATGAACTTTGTATCGCGCACATAACTTAGTCAACTTTAGTCACATAACTGGGAATGAATAAATAAGATCGGAAAGCAATAAATGAGGGGGGGATACAATTCTATTTCTATTGTATCTAATGAATCTTGGGGTATTTTTGCCCTTCAACTATAGATACTATACATATAGACCTTAGACCTTTTTTTACTTGTTTGATTCAACGGAACTCATTTAACCTTTCCTTTCGGATATGTATTATGTATCAAGTATTATACATTCTTTTTGAACGGCTGGATCCACAACATGAACAAAAAAAAAGAGGGATAAGGGATAATTGCACTTTTTTTACTAAAGATACGTTTAATTTGAAGAATAGAAACTTATCAAAATTAATAAATCCTATGCCAAGAACCAGATTTGAACTGGTGACACGAGGATTTTCAGTCCTCTGCTCTACCAACTGAGCTATCCCGGCGAAGGATCATCCTCGTTTTACGAATGGTGGCACAAGGATTTCAAGTCCCCCGCAAAAAAGCTATGTCCACCATTACCGAGGTATCATCTACTGAAGTATCATCCTCGTTTTCCTAATGGTGAAACGAGGATTTCGAGTCCTATGCAACTAAGCTATGTCTACCTTTACTGAAGGATCATTATCATATGACACAGGGATTTTCAGTCCCCCGCAATTAAGCTATGTCTACCATTACTGAAGGATCGTTATGATGTGACACAAGGATTTTCAGTCCCCCGCAATTAAGCTATGTCTACCATTACCGAAGTATCATCTACTGAAGTATCAGTATCATTTTAATATATGACTTAGGTCTATGTCAATGAAAAGAAACTCAAAAGTAGTAAATTCAAAAAGTTGTGGACCGGGAATTTCTTGGATTTTATAAATAAAAGAAGACTTTCTAAGTTTGAAAATGAAAAATGATATAGATTCTAAATAATTCAAATAAATAATAACGAAAAAAAGGTAAGGTGTCAACCTTTTCGGGGAGTAGAGCTGGGGATAGAGGGACTTGAACCCTCACGATTTTAAAAGTCAACGGATTTTCATCTTACTATAAATTTCATTGTTGTCAGTATTGACATGTAAAATGGGACTCTATCTTTATTCTCGTCCGATTAATTAAGTTCCATCAAGGATCTATCAGACTATGAAGTGAATCATTTGATCAATAAATATTATTTCTTAAACTTCGAATTGATTCACAACATTTCGATTTTGTTTATAAAAAAATAGAAATCGAGATTAAGGTCGTCATTTTTGAGATCGTTTTGTGTTACCTAAATTTATACAATATAGGTTTTTCTCCTTCATCCTTTTTGATTTGAAGTTTCGATCGAAGGATTCCTTTATCAACACAAGGTAGTGAACTCCATTTGTTAGAACAGCTTCCATTGAGTCTCTGCACCTATCCCTTTTTTCGCGCTTTGTAAACTCCGGTTTGTTCGCGTAAACCAGGATTTGGCTCAGGATTGCCCATTGTTAATTCCAGGGTTTCTCTGAATTTGAAAGTTATCACTTAGTAGGTTTCCATACCAAGGCTCAATCCAATTAAGTCCGTAGCGTCTACCAATTCCGCCATATCCCCTTTTTTAGGATCTCATTATGATGTCTTTCCTTTTTTTCTTATGCCGAAACCTTGGGATTCATTACATTATAGATACTTATTTTATGTCTTTGTTATCTTCTTTTATTTTTTTGAGCTCCATCCATATTGATTTAGTCTAATCAATAAAGATTCTATCATTTTTGTATTTGCAATTCAATATGGTTATATATTACATAACATATATATGTTCTTCTTTTTTTCATCTTTGTCTTAAATTTTCAGAAATAGTCGAACGGTCGATTTTTTTTTTTACTTTCATGAAAAGAAATTTATTATTATTATTGAAACTTAGAATTCTACAATGTGCAATGGAAAAAATTCTAAGTCTACTTCGTAAATTTGAAATTCTAATAATTCTATACTATTCTATACTATATAGAATAGATAGAAATAGATAGATAGAAAAAAAAAAAAAAAGATTTCTGATCTCATTAAGATTTTCTTATTTAGAAACTAATGAAATCAAAATTCGAAAGTCAATATACTGCTATATTCTATTAATTAAGGTTATGTTTTATTTATTTAATGATAGTTACTATTTATTTGAGCTATATTCTGTTCTAGAATATATAGAATATTATTAATTCTAAATAGATAAGGAAAAATATTAATAGAATAGTTAATTGATACGATCTAGTAGTTTAGTGAATTTGTATGCATGCGCTATTTTATTTGAGCCCGCTTAGCTCAGAGGTTAGAGCATCGCATTTGTAATGCGATGGTCATCGGTTCGATTCCGATAGCCGGCTTTTCCATATTTTTTCGTTTTTTTACATGATTTTTAATGTACTTTCAAAATCAAAGAAGATTGAAAAGACTTCTTTGACCTTTTTCCAAGAGTTACCACTCCATTTATATTATGTCATATAAACTTCCATATAGGAATATATATTGGCTAAAAGAGTTCGATCTTTGCAAAATAAATAAAGAAAATAAAGGAAAATTTTTGTGATTTATTTGATTTATATATATTGTATATACAATAAAAAAAATCTGTATATTGAGAGAATATATCTTCTTACTCTTTGTATTCCAATAGTTTATTGGTATTGGAGTGTATTTCACGTCATTTATCATTATCATTTAGTTCAGTTTTAATTTTATTTAGTTTTGTACAATTTCAATAAAAAAAAGGAGTCTTTATGTCACGTTACCGAGGGCCTCGTTTTAAAAAAATACGCCGTCTGGGGGCTTTACCGGGACTAACTAGTAAAAGGCCTAAGGCAGGAAGCGATCTTAGAAACCAATCACGCTCCGTAAAAAAATCTCAATATCGTATTCGTTTAGAAGAAAAACAAAAATTGCGTTTTCATTATGGTCTTACAGAACGCCAATTACTTAAATATGTGCGTATCGCCGGAAAAGCCAAGGGGTCAACGGGTCAAGTTTTACTACAATTACTTGAAATGCGTTTGGATAACATCCTTTTTCGATTGGGTATGGCTTTGACTATTCCTCAAGCGCGCCAATTAGTTAATCATGGACATATTTTAGTTAATGGTCGTATAGTTGATATACCAAGTTATCGCTGCAAACCCCGAGATATTATTACAGTGAAGGATGAACAAAACTCTAGAACTTTGGTTCAAAATCTTCTTGATTCATCTGCCCCTGAGGAATTACCAAACCATCTGACTCTTCACACATTCCAATATGAAGGGTTAGTCAATCAAATAATAGATAGGAAATGCGTCGGTTTGAAAATAAATGAATTGCTTGTCGTAGAATATTACTCTCGACAGACTTAATAAACCTAACTTAAGTAAAAAAAATTACTAAAAACAAGAGTTCGGACAACTCCCCTTTGCCATTAAAAATAAAAAGGCACAAGGTAAGGGATTTTGTCGAGGAATCTTTTTCCTATTCATGTATCATAGATTGGTAGGGAGATTTGGATCCCTTGTTTGCTCTTCCCAGCATTTTTCATATGAAAGAAATTGGGAATAGAGAATCTATTTCAAAATCAAAACAAGGTAGATTTTATATCTATTCTTTTTTATTGGATTTGATACATTGGGGTCAATCACGTAAGATTGGTTAATTAGTTGAAAGTACGGAAAGAGAGGGATTCGAACCCTCGGTAAACAAAAGTCTACATAACAGTTCCAATGTTACGCCTTCAACCACTCGGCCATCTCTCCGACATCAGGATTATTACTGAGTATCTGGGTGAATAGCGAGTTATTCATTGTTTTTTAGATTATGGTTAATAGATACCTTTTTGACCGGAAAAATTGTAAGTAGATAGAAGGTTTTTTTTAATGAGTCCGCTTTTATGTTAGTTCGTACTATACAATTCCTTTGTTTGTGAGAAAATTTTCTCACAAAAGAAAAGGTAAAGGAAATAAAAAGAGTTAGAGAGTGGATTACTACCTATGCCAAGATCGCGTATAAATGGAAATTTTATTGATAAAACCTTTACAATTGTAGCCGATATCTTATTACGAGTCATTCCGACAACTTCCGGAGAAAAAGAGGCATTTACTTATTACAGAGATGGTGTGATTTGATTATCATTTTTTTTTTTTTCTCGTCGATTTGGATTGGAATAGAAAGAAAAACGAGTATTGAAAAAAAATCTACGCTTTTGAAGGTGAAGTTTATAATATAAAAAAAACAATCCCTTCTGTCATGTATCCACGATTAATGCAGCCTTAGATGCTTCAATTGTGAATTATAGTATTGAGCAAAAGGTTTTTACCTATGGTTCCCGTATTACAGATCAATCCTACTACACTAATACAATATACGAATAGGAGGCATAGGGGAAGAAGCACTACGCCGAGAAATCAACAACACAAAAACTTTCTTCAAAATGATTCCCTTTCTTTCTTCTTCTTCGTTGGGATTGGGACTAATTAACATGGTTGGAACAATAAACATCCATCTCGTTCGTACTTTGGATACCCGTATAACCATTGAAGACTGTTGAAGTGACTAATTCCTGGAAATTTAGGGGCGTTGAGAACAAAGAAATTTTTAGAGTTTCCTTTTTTATTTTTATCTAGCATGAACCCACTTGGTAGTAAGAAAAGAGCTTTTGCAAGAAGGTTGGCTAGGGATTTCTTGTAAAAACATTAGCCCCGCTTAGTTCATAATGACATCACATTTTTACATATATTATTTTCATTATGCACCTAAAGGAGGAGCCGTATGAGATGAAAATCTCACATACGGTTCTGAAACGGAGAATTCGTTAAAGCGAATGACGACCGTAACGGATGTCGGCTCAATCTGAAGGAAATTATGCGGAAGCATTACAGAATTATTATGAAGCTATGCGACTAGAAATTGACCCTTATGATCGAAGTTATATACTCTATAATATAGGCCTTATCCATACAAGTAATGGGGAACATACCAAAGCTTTAGAATATTATTTTCGGGCATTAGAACGAAACCCCTTTTTACCACAAGCTTTTAATAATATGGCTGTGATCTGTCATTACGTGCGACTATCTCCACTATAGAAAAAAAGAACGAACAGCTAGTCAATGAAATACTAGAAACACAAAAAAAGGGCTTTCTACATAAGCATCGTCCAAAACGATTTTTTATCAGCTGTAGCAAATAAATAAACTTCATCGATCGAAATATGAAGTGAAGACTAGATATGCCTAAATACTTCTCTATGGATAAAAAAAGATTTAATTGATAGAGGAAGCACCGTAAAGATCAATTGGAAAGGTTTTGGACCGATACAACAAGAGCTGTTTATTTATATCATAATATGAGATATGAGATAAATCTTAGAAATCTACTTATGTAATAGAGTAATCCCCTAAGGTATTGAGCAGCGGTGTAGCATCAGATCCTAAAGACAGTAAGTCTTTTTCTTTTTTATGAAGTATGAAAAAGTCTTTTTCAAAGATTCTATATAATTTTTTATATGAAAGCGGGATAGTTACCTTTCAGAAAATTCTAATATCTAATAACAGTGGACATGCCTTTTTTTCTGAAGGTAGGAGAAAAGATAAAACTTATTATATTAATTAATATATTAATTAAATCAAAATGAAAGTTTGAAACTCATGTAATTACTCTCTTTTGTTTAATCCAAGAAAAATAAAATATCTAAAAATATCTATAAGAAATCTCATTCAATTAGACATTCAATTAGATATAAAGTTCAAAGAAAGTTAAAAAACTGGTACACCAAAACAAAAGAGTTGGTTGTCGAGCCGTATGAGGTAGGAAACTCTCAAGTACGGTTCTCAGGGAGGGACTTGACCCGCCTATTCCGACCGCGGAGAACAGGCCATTCAACAAGGAGATTCTGAAATGGCGGAGGCTTGGTTCGCTCAAGCCGCTGAGTATTGGAAACAGGCTATAACGCTTACTCCTGGTAATTATATTGAAGCACAGAATTGGTTGACGATCACGAGGCGCTTCGAATAAGAACTTTCCCTTTGTTTCTTTTTTTTTTTTCTATATATTTGATATTTGTTTTTATAATTAATCGTTTTTTTGTTTCTTGGCCCTCTCGGTCAAATAAAACGGATCCTTTTTTCTATCAGAAGAACCAATCAAAGAAAAAAAATTTCATTATATCCTT